GACCAGGAGACGTGGAATGACAAATCCTTGCTCTGGGAGCGGAGGTCCGGATCTTATATATGTCTTTATGATCGATGGCAAGAGATGCGTAGCTTGAGGGCTTAGATGCCGCTTCGTACCTGGGGTGGCAAACGAGAACAATAATTGGATCACGCGACCAACCATAGGAGGAAAAGAAAGCAGCCTCTCTAAACTTCTTACAGGACGTAGTAACTACCTACCCTAATGAGGATATCTAAAGTCTAGTTTAAATGCGTAAGAGAGCCCTTCAGGAACTATCAAAGAGAAGGAAAAGGTTGATGAAGATAGGTTGCTGCTGTTGATCTCTCCTAGGTAGAAGAATACACAAGGCTGGGCCTAGATCAGAAGGCCTCCCTTACTCAACTAAGAGGGAATCCAGGAAGTGAGGCTACAGACTAAACCTAAGAGAGAGACTTGCTATCCTGCATGCCCTTAGCTACAGGAACAAGTAGGCTGGGAGAGGGCTAAGTCTTCCTGGCTGTAAATCAATCGAATACTAGCAAGGGAAAACTAGAAGGGAGACTCCCTTAAAGAACTAACAGCGAATTAAGGTAAGTTAAGCCACATACTACTGTTAGCTGTTACGCTCGTCCCTCTTGCGAGGTTTTTTATTCCTTAGAGTTCTAACAGCAGTAATAAAACCCTTCCTCCGCGCGTCGTCGGGCCGGTTCTTTCTTTTTAAGAGGGAAGGAGTCCTTTCAAGCAATCGAGAGGAAAGCGATGGGAGCGAGGCGGCAGATAGGGAAAGAGCGTCGTCGGAAATGAAGCTCGAGATAGGGAAAGCAAAGATGCATATTCGTCAAGCAGAAAGAAAGGAGTCAACCGCATATAGGGAAGAAGAAGTAAGCATCCCCCGGAACAATAGAAGAAGAGAAGGATTTGTTGAAACAGTTCGACGAAAGAGATCAGACGACTGCTCAGAACTTTGGCTTTGCGCATTACGAATGCAACACGCTTTCAGTGATCCCGTCACAACCATGCGCGTTATCCTGCTCTTCAAGACTCACCAGTCTTCCGGAGAACACTACCCGAGGGTAATTAAAAATTCCAGCCCTTCCCCAAGGGCGTAAGCTAAATTATATTCTTTTTGTCTCTGGTAATGCAAGGTTCGGAAGAATGGGACCTGAGACTGGCATTTTTATTACCCAGCTCTAATCTAAAGGCAGCTCGGTACGAAAGCCTCTTTGAAAGCCGCTGTTGAATCAGTAAATGTGGCAACTGGTGGTAACGTATTCAAATAGTTGATTCCGTGAAAGAAACCTCCCTCTTAAATATAAAATTTATAGTCCTCTTTCTTCAGTCATTGATAGAGAGGAATGCCCTAGGGTTTCTCTTGGTGAAGGGCTACTGGAAGCCTAGAAGGAAAATCAGTCTGGGCTGGGGAACGACTCGGCTAGCTTTGAAGAGAAGACAGAGGGAATAGAATAGGAGGTGGGATTGGCATGGCAGGTCTACGAACCTGGGCTTTGGAAAGACTGAGGATAGGCAGAAATTGAGGAGAAGTCCCCCGAGCACGAGAAGATGAAGAATCCCGTGAACAACTCATAAAGAGAATCATAACAACTCTTAGTAGCGGAAAGCCCCTTTGAGTAAGCTTAAGCTACTGCCCTCTTGCCTCCCTTTATTTAATATTAAAATTTAAGGAGCTGTTTCTTTGCTTGTTTTGTTTTAGTCAGTCAGCTGAAAAGACTTGCTTTTCCTCTGTTAATGAAGTTTCGAAAGAAATAAAATCAGTATAACGAAGGAGCCCAAGTCCACTCAAGTGGTTTCAAGGACAGTGACTTACACTGGGGGAAATGGAAAGTCTAACTTCAAAGTAAAATGCGTTAACATAAATGATAATAAAGACTATATTCATTCATCCGAGACAGCTACTAGAGGCGGTCTATCTGATGAGCTTGCTCTAATGAAACTACTAACACTCAGACTAGGGACTCAGACCCAGTTGACTAGAAGAAGAAGATTAAATTTAGTTAGTCGGGTCTTAACAAGGAGCTAATGGATGCACTAACATATCACCCCGTGTCCTAATAGTTATCTTACTAGTGGAGTTCTATTTACTCAATGGGTTGGGCACAAAGGGAAGGATTAGTTCATATCCTAAACACCTATCGATTGTGTTAGTGAGTGATTAATCACCCCCCGTGTATCCTTATAGAATAGAGTTCAGTTTAGTGCTTATTACTGGTTGGGGTGGAACCTTTCTTAATAAGATAAGACTGTTCCTCTATGCTTTTAGTAGACTAAGACTAAGAGAATTATTAGCCTTGGGTTTTGATGGCTCCGGGGTACGTTGTGGCCTCTCTTAAGCCTTTCAACGATCGTTTAGGTAGCCTCCTTAGGACTCTCTTACGCAATTAGTAGGGCACTCTACTCTTTCCTGTAGGAACAATAAATAGCCGACTAGTCTGTTACACAATCTTATGGTATATCCGGGGTCTTTTCTTTCCTTTATGCTCGTATCGCTTAACTCCAGCAACATCAACTCATCCCCCGCCCAACTCTTACACAATCAGTTGTGGACTCAGAAAGGCTGCTCGGAACTTCTCTTGACCTAAACGCCCTCGGGGATAAAGCTCTTATTGGACTGCTATAAATACGGCAGATTTAGGGAAAGACATTCCTTCTTCTTGGGCAACAGAATCAGTAAGACAATCGGGCTTACCGAGGTTGACTCAATATCGGGATAGACGGGGGGCTAGGAAACAACTTCATAATAGATAGGCACACTCGAAAGAAGGGAATGCCCAGTCATAAGACGGAGATTCACGACTAAATTCCTCTAGAAGATAGGAGAGAGAACGAACAACCGATTCTATGAAACATTATGTTATTTACTAAGAGCGGTTGCTACTATAAGAGGGAAGCAAACTCCCTTATCGAGCTAGCAGGGAGGAGGCTCATTGCCAGCAACAAAGGAGCTCCATAGGACAAGGAAACGGAACCCAGAAAGAAAGCTCGGGGGGACTGCCTGGGGGAATTCCTCAAAGAAAGGAAAGGGATAACAGGGGGCATTGTCCTGACTTTAGGAGCTAGGAGCACAGTTAAGGTATTCACCTTATTGCCATAAACAAAGGGGATCCCTAGGGAAGACAGACGCCCATTCCTTTGCAATGGCAGGACGGGCTTTAATCATTCCTTATTCAACTACCAGTGCAGGAAGGAAGGCAAGATAGAAGAAAATCTTCTACTCGTCTGCTCTTACCTAAGAAGGTATTCTGTCAGATTGTCTTCTCATCAGCGGACTATTCTGCGAACTAAATAATTGAGACACATGATAGGACGCTACTCTTATAGCTTCAGCTAGGCGGATACGAAGGAAAGAAACTACCTAGCTAATAACTCCCAACTAGCTACATCTTTAGGAGAGGGAGGCCCTTATCTCATGCCTAAGTCAGGAATGGAGGGACGGTTAAGAATTCGAGCTACAAGCGCGATTAAAGTAACTCTGCTTCTTCCCTATTCCTTCTCGCTACCTAGGATTCTATTAGTTAGGTTAGCTCGTTAACAACGTCTATAGGTTTAAGAATTCCTTAAGAGCTAAGAGGGAAGGTCCTCCGCTTAGAGTTATATAAAAGAAGGAGAGTGCGGCTACCCTTACTCGAGACCCCTTAACCCTCTTACTTATTAATTAATAGGGGAAAATGCGCTCACAAGGGAGGACACAGGCTGGCTCACGCTCAAGTGAACCGGGCCGCTTATTCGTATTAGTGATCAAGCTTTCTTTCCGCTCAGTCATAGGTAGAAGATCGGTAGCCAGAAGGACAGTGGAGAATTCTTCAACCAAAAAGAAAAAGAGGGCTCTCTCAAGGTGTACCTATGAATCCAATCAACTATTTGCACGGAACCTTTACTTAGAAGGGGTTGTTGATCCTGGTTTTTTGAATGTAAGAAGTAGGTCTTCAATCCCCTCTACTAAGTAAGGGGTCTTCTTCTCTTCTGTCCGAATAAGGCAGTAGCGCGTAAGGCCCGCTTGCTGTCCCCTTCGAATAAGCTCTTTCGAAAGCGATCTTCAGGAAGCGAAAGCGAGCTCGCCCTACTCGATTAAGGATAGGAGAGGAAGCGAATCAGTCTAAGATTTTCCTTTCTCGCTTCGGAAGGTTAAAGAAGGGAAAGCCCCCCTCGGAATTTGACCATGAGTTCACAGCTTAGGATAAGAAGGAACCCATCCCGTCTTTCATTAAAGCAATGGTCTACGACTCCGCTGCTTGCTTAGGATAGGAGAGCTCCTTTGTTATTTTTGTTCTACCGTTAAGAGAAGGATCACAAGCCCTAGTCCCAAGCTAAACTATTTATTCATCTGCACCGGAAAGGGATTCATGAGCAAGAGCTTATTTTTAAGCTTCTTCAACAAAAGCAATTCTCTCTCCTTCCGTACCTGTTCAGCCGTGAACCACTTGGCTTCTGTGGCGAGAACATTTCCCACCCCACTCTGTAGAGAGAGCTTTTTCTCTCTTCTTCGGGCTCTCTTTAGTTTGGCCGGTCTTCGGTTAACACCGGCTGTCGATCAGGAATGAGGTCGTCGATCTCCAACTCAACCTCAGGTTCAGCCGCCTCATCCAAGATGGAGGGCTCTTTCAATCTCAGCTGATCAACATTGAAGACGGGGTGGCGGGCAGTTTGAACGCATTCTCCCCGACCTTCTCTTGCAGAGTGAATGGTCCCGCAATGGTTTAAGCTTGCGGTTGGTACCCTTCCTTAAGCAACTTTAACCACAGTCGATCTCCCACCTGGAACTTATGATCGGTTCCGTCTCGGTCGTGCCTTTGCTTCTGTTGCCTCTGCGTTTTCTCCAGAGTATCAGCAACCTGCCCATGGTACCGCCGTTCTCCAGGAAACTAACGGCTCGCAGCTGTTCAGCCGCTTCTCTAGGAGATAGGAGATGTGCCGCTGCGCTGACTGGGTTCAGGACACAACCATCGTCCGAACCGTCTGCTACCAAGTCCATGGGGGCCTTTGGTTGGAACCCATAACAAACTGAAAAAGCACTTCTGCCGGTCGACGAATGCGTGTTCCGGTTGTAGCAGTGTTGAATGAACGGCAGGTTTGGAACCAGACCGGGTAACTTTAAAGGTGGTCCCGATGTTAGATTCTCAAGAACCGACGGTTCTATTGGTGACCCATTCAAAATAAGCTGGCCGCTTTGACTTTGATTAGCCAATCGAGTGCGGGGGGTGCAGTGCTCCTCTTCATTTGTTCCCGTTAACGACCACAAAGCCCTTAACTGCTCCTCCTCGCTACTTGCCCACTTGCCCTTTTTTACTACTTTGACTAGCGCCCGGCAAAGGAATGATTTTTCCCAAAGCCGACTTCCTTTATCGAGCGGCTCTCTCTGTTGACGATAAAAGCGATGGTCCGGGCTGGGCTGTCTGAAATAAGCGGTCATTTTGGTCAGTCCCAATACCACGTGAAACGCGTGATCACCCAGATTCCTAATGCCTTAATTATCTTATATATATAATATATAACTTATCGACGTCAGCCCTTCTATTTTCCTATCTTCCCCCTTCCTACTCCAGCTAATGGAAAAATGCCTTTGAATGGTCGTAATCGTCGACAACCCAACCGACGTCCACCATAGGCTCGGCGAGCTGTCCTCCTAGATTTCCCGATGGTAATGCCAGGGCCTTTTCAGTACTGACGACTCTTGATGCCAAGAAGGAGACCGACTAGACGGGACAGACCATTGTTCATAGGTTGGGCCCGGAGATCGAATCTGATTCATCCCCTTTGAGAGGGATTCTCGTGCCAACCATAGGAAGAAGAACTCGGTTACTCATCTTGGATCGCATTGGATCAATAGCTTTGTGCTGATCTACGAACGACCCTTCTATTTATTTGATTTCTACTTCTTCAAGTCTCCATCATCCCGATCTCTCTTTCCGGGTTTGCCTGTCCAAAGAAAAACCTCTTCTAGTTCAAGGTCGGAATCCTCAAACCAATCAAAATATGATTTATAGTTCACTATTCTTATGATAAGCAGTTATGTCTCATTCATGTGATGAGAAATATGAGAATGAAAATTATAAAATTTCACATCTACGGCAGATTCTGTGCCCCAAATCATTTATACTTATGAAACTAAGCAGGCGGACCCCTCTCCAATGGAACAAAGGGGATCCGTAGGGCGGACTCACTCACATACTGGATAGGTGGCTCGGAATTCTAGTGCTAGTTCCGTTCCCTCGGGGAAGAGAAAGCACGAATCTATTACAATCTTAGTAGAGAACAGAGGAGGAATAAAAACGTTGGTTCTTCGTTCCGTCCTTGACCTATGATATGATCAATGGCTTAATCCATCCACTGGACCACCTGGAATTCTTAATTAAACCTTTACCCGAAATTGGATTTTATCATTCAGCACGGTGCAGCCTACACTTTGATGAGCACAGCGCAGTTCACGTTACAGCTACTTTCTTGTCTGCAATTATACTACGAGAATTTTCATTTAGCTTAAGAACCCATTTCCGCCGGGGAATAAGATAAGAACGAAGAAATTTTCCCCGGAGAAAGAAAAAGAAAGCAAGAGAAGAGCGGATTCTGCCCATCTATGAATCCTCCCGAGCAGCTTGCAATTGATCCTTCCGTTCCTGCTCTCTTTCCTGCTTTCGGTTAAAGAGCCCCCTTCAACTCGTCCTTTTACTGCCCAAGGAAATTCGACGGTGCTAGCTTTCCGATAGCATCGGAGTTGAAAACGAAACTGATTGACAAAAGAAGGGGTTTACCACCTCAACCGAAATAGAATAAGCCGAAACCGGAGCCAGGGAATCCGCGGAAGAAAGGGGCGGGGAAGAAGCATCTAGTTCAGAAGCAGGAGCAGGAAGACTTAGTGTAGTGGCAGTTGACAGTAAGAAGACTACACCGGGGAAGAAACCTCTTTCGGAAAAGAAAGAAGAGAATAAAAAGACTGACGATTACTCGATTACCTAAAGGACCCATTTTGTAAGTCTCGAGGTCTTTCTTGTCTCACACAAGAAAAGAAGACAGAAGCTGCTTTCTTTATATAAAAAATTTGCAGTCTAGTTCGCCAAAAGGCATGCTAGCAAGGAAGCTAGCCTATTAGCTATTCTAGCCAAGGAAAGCTGTCCAATCGCTTCAATCACTCCTATGTAAATTTGGTCGAGATCTTGCTACCTTTCCCTCTCCTGCACCTGGGACTCTATTTACTGCGCTTTGATCTGCCGATGATGATTTAGCCAAGTGCTTTGCTGCCACTTCTGAAGCTAGGGACCTAACCTCTTCCTTTTCGATCTTGTACTAAGGCACACTGAACACTAACCCGATATCGATGCAAAAAATAAATTTTTGCAACTACCTCCGCATCAAGATACTTCGCCCAATTGAGAAGAAGAAGAATGGGAGATAGAGAAGGAAAGTAGCGTCTTCGTCTGCTAGATATGAATTACCGGGGTAGAAAAGAGGAGCTAAACCTCTATAAGGTTTTGATTACTTACTTTAGGAGAGTAAGGACTTTTTAACTATCTATATCTCTAGATAGAAGGACTAGGCTAGTCAGGAGAGGAGGGTCCGAAGGAGTCTTGGCAGTCTTCCTTGCTTCTCTTACTCTCAGCCTCTGCTCTTCCCTAGAAGCACTCTTAGCCTCATGGAACTACAGGAAATAGAAAACTAATGAAGATCGCACTCTCGTTCAAAGCCTTAAGGGAGGACCCTTGAGGGAAGATATAAGAGAAAGAGAACGTTGATTTAGTACACTTCCTTATACAACTACCAGAACTTTCACTTTAAGGTAAGGAAGTGAATGCGGAGTCCTAAAAAAAAGCAGGAGAAGACGATCAGACGAAAGATGAGAAGACACAAAATATCGTCTGCTGCTAACGTCTTCGTCTGCTCAATACTAGCTGCTCAAAGGCACGTAGGAAGAATGACAACTAACTAGCGTACGCAGACTCAGATACTCGATATAACTACTCGAGATACTCACAGGCGGGAGGGAAGAACTGCTTTATTTATTTAGTTTTCGAGTTATGACCGTCTGTGGGGGGAGCTCCTTAGGAGGAGTTCACTGCCTTCTGTCCCTCCTTTAGGCCCTGCGCTTACTCGAGCTCCTCTAGCTATAGACGGAGCTCTCCCTCGCTTGCTCATGAGAAAGAGGCCCTAGGAGCATTTCTCAAAGAAAGAATTACATTTCCCCGCCTACAGATAGAATACCAGGCTTAGCTAGCCTATCGGACTATAACCCTATAGGAGAAGACGCAAGAGGAAGCTGCTGAAGCTATCATCTTCGTTTTCTCGTCTTCCCCCCCGGTTCTCCCGATCTGCCTTGTAAGCCCGCTAACTCCTACGCCATTCCCGGTCCCCGGTCATATTTCTTCTAGCTTTTCGTTTTGTCTTAGTTCTGTCTAGCGATTCCTGTAAATAAATATGTCCTACGTTCCCTGTTAGTATTGGTCCTGTCCCGTACTCTATCTATCGGTCTCAACTGGATCAATCGCTTTGTCGGAACTCTTCCCTTGCTTGCTTCATTTCGCCTATAGTTCGATAGTATGGCATTCTTTCTTTAGTAACAAGCTGTAGTAACAAGGCTTGTTAAAAGATCAGAGGCGGTCAATGAACTATTGATTTGAAAGCGTAATCCGGGCTAATATGTGAAAGCGGTCATCTGCGGCAAAGGCTTCTGTAACTGTGGAAAAGGATGTGCCTAAATTCTTTTTTGTAATTGTAAATAGAGCGACTTTCCCTCTTCTGCCTTCTGTCTCCTGCCCTTAAGTATTTGTATACCGGTAATCAGTCCGTAGGCCTTAGTTAGCCAGCTTATAGGAAGGAAGGTAGCATGGTTATAGCATGGGCAGGCAATCGCCTGTTAGCGAATTTTTATCTGTAACGGTAGGAGCATTAGTCAACCATCTGTCGCAGTAGCAGTAGCCTTCCCTGCTCCTTGTACTTATCAAGCCTTAACTTTGATCAATTTCCTCCAACAAGCTCTCCTGCTTCTAGCTCTCGAAATGGAAGGGATGCTCCTGCCTTTACTTCTAGGTCTATAACCGTACGAAGGGAAGCTAAAGGGTACGGGTATCGATAAGGAACTTCAACTGGCTTTGCTCCTACCTTTCTGCTTTTTGTGCTGCTCTTGCTCCTGTCTCTGCCCCTGCCGGGTGGTGGTCAACTGTCTTCTACGTACGCCCTTGCCTCTGTGTCCTTTGCCTTCGCTTTGTAGAATCTTCCTGGTCTAAGTCCGAAAGATTATTTTTGTGAAGTCTACCTGAATACAAGATCGGAAAGTTTGCTTACAAAAGCAGTTCTTGAAGAAGAGAGGTTCTGACTAGACAAAGAGTAAGAATTGAACCAATGACTGATTTTTGTTCACAATCGGTTGTCAGCAAAGAAGATGGTCTTCGTTGGCTAGCTGCTTGAAGCTTCCTCTTCTTCAGTGGCTTTCCCTTAGGCAGCTGCAAGACTAGGGAAGCTTTTTTTTGTAGGTAAGTACGAGACCGGCCCGGCGCCACCAAAGCGTAGCATCATCGATGAGATAGCCGTCTTGACCTTTTCTTCCTCATCCTCCATCTTGGAAGCCTTGAAGTATTGCCCCATCCGCCAAAGAATATTCTCCAAAGCTTTAGCATCCCTCACTCCATTCTATGGCTTGGGTTCGGGGATCCTTGCTCTTGGAGTTGGGAGAGTGCATGACACTCCGTTGGCCACAGCCCTCTCAAGGATTGCAACCTTGATTCTCAGCTCCTCATTAGTAGCTTTGAGCCCCTCTACTTCTTCCTTGAGTGATGTCTCCACACAAGCCATTCCTGCCTTGACCTCCTCCAAGGCAATCGTCGAAGGCACTCTCAAGTCCTTCTTGGTTGGCTTCAAGCTCCTTAAGATCTTCCTCTCCATCCGCCACATTGAGCTTCAATTCTCCCACGCCTGTCTCCAATGCTACACGCTCCGCTGACTTGGACCTCTTCTTAGGTTGATCGTCAGACGGCCTTGGGTCAGTATTGAGGATGCCATGGCTCCAAGCACAACCTCGCTCTGATACCAGTTGTCACGGACTTCTAGCTTGCCTAGCTAACTTGCCCGCGCGGCACTTGTGCAACGGACCTCTCTCCTACACAAGTCAGCCTTGCTCACTCACCCCTCTCTTGAGTAGAGCCCTCAAGCCTATCTAAGACAGAAGAGAAGGAAGTTAGACGACGCAAGGGGCTTAGTATTGGGCTATTGGTTCATTAGTGTCTATTAGGGCTTAGTTGCTAAGCGGCTGTCAGTGCAGGTGAACCGAACTCGTATGGCCAGTATGTATTGTTTCCGTCAGTAGTCTGCGTGCGAGTATAGTTGTCTTTCTGGTAATAGTTTTAGTTGCAGTTATGCTCCCGCCCTTACCTTAAGTGTAAGTGGTGACGAAATGGTTTTCCCTTTAGTTGATGGTATGGGTATTGGAAGTGTTAATTTGGTGATTGTATTGCTAGATCTATTCTTCCTATACCAAATTCTCTAGTCATAGATGTATTGTTTAAAAAACCTCAGTCTCAAGTGTTTGAGGAAGTGAGCGAAGTTCCCAATGTGAGAGGAATAATAGCTTTCGCCCTAAGGCTTCATGAGAGCCTGAAAACAGGGGTTTGGTTCATGACTGTTTCCATCTGTTTCCTCAAACGAAGGATTCTCCTTAGCTATGATTTCGTTTCCTAAGCTTTCTCTTTCATCAGTACGTTTAGTCCTTATAAATTCCCTAAATTGTACTTCCATGTTCCGCCCAAGCTAGCGCAGAATCATCAATTCACTTTTTAGTAACCATATAGAATATGGAATCATCCATAGACATAGCGTAATACAATTCTATAGCCTTTCTGGCTTCTTCCTTCGTCAACTGCACCTGAACTGAAAGAGCTGGGATAGCTTCCCTCCCAGTTCTGGTTCCTTCACCTCGTAAACTCGGTAAAGCGGCTCTTCAAGCACATTAGGGGTACCTTAGCACAAGCGCTAAGCGATAATAATACCTTTGTAAACACTCTACTAAGTATGGATCGGGGTCGGACTCGGATTCTTAGTCGAGTGATCCCGCGCTTCATAACCGATTTCATACCGCTGCCGTAACTGAATTTAGGCTTTCCTCTTCTGATGTCTCGCTAAGCTTTCTTTCAATAGGTCTCTCCAGGGCATTCGAATGCGTTTTCGGGTCTTGATGCGATTGCTCATTTGCTTCCTTTTTCGTGAGATTCTCTTAGCTAAGGTTTTGGATAGGGCGCTTGAGCGCTCCTTCCTCATCTGTATCGTTTCCCACATCGTTATTGTTCTATTCCCTCAAAAAGGAAAGGCGGGAAGAACAAATAGTCTGCTGCTAAGCTATCTTCCCTTCGTTCCAGGAAGAGATGATGGTAGGGCCAAGACCTGTCATTCAAATCAATCTTTTTTCATCTCCTCTCCTTTTAGTCGATCTCTTTACAGATCCTTCTCTTTCTCTTGTTCCTTGTCCGAAGGTTCCCGTAACAGTAGCTATGGTACGCTCTGTAGCTGGTAGTCGGTGGATGCGCTAATGGTAGGTGCGCGAATAGAATAAGAATAATAGTAGAGGTGGAAGGGGTGGTAGGAGGTTTCATCTCTCTTGTTCTATTCCCTCCGGCTGTGAAGCTTTATTTGAGGAATTAGTCGGAGGTGAGTAGTATGCCCACGATTGGTGGGTGCATTAGTATGTCTGTATGCCTGTGATAGTATAGGCAGGAGTGGATAGCTTGCCTGTTCCATGACCGAAGGTTGAAGTAAAGCGATCGAAGGTTTCAGAAATCAAGGGAAAAGCAAGAAGGATAACTACTATGCTACTCTTTTCTCTCTATCCTCAGCTCTTCGCCTAGAAGCACTATTGGATTACAGGAACAACCAGCTTGATCGATATAATGATTCGAATCTATCCTTATACATTATAACCTTCAAAAGAAAGAACAAAGCCGTTACGCGAGTCCCTCTTGCTAGGAGGTACTTCGCTGCACTAGCCTTAGAGAACTCCCAACACAGTAAGAACATAAATTCCAATCAAATAGGAAGTAGTGCATATAAGAAGGGAGACTACCTAACAGTGAATGAAGGAGTTACCAGTCGGGCTCCCCTCATCCGGTGAGGCAGGGGGATCCCTTACGCTCATAAGTTCAATAATAAACAAAAAAGAATCTAATTTCACTTTCATCTGAGATACGTTTAATGTGTCTAGGTGCTACAGGTGGATTAAGTAGGTCCGTTAATGGTAAATCGTAATCTAAGATTACACCAGCATACCACCTTACATACTTCAAGTGTAACATGACGAACGAGCAAAGATGCCGTTCGAACATATTTTCATCATCGTTTTCCCAGAACTTGATTTATCGAATTTTCATCGATATCTTGAAGCGCTACTCGTTCTAGGATAAACTGACGAGCTACACCAATCTCGTAACAATTAAGGATACCTTTATCAGGCCATCCTAACCATAACAAGAAAGGAAGCGGGTGAATACCACTAGGAGAAAACATTGAAATCCAATGTCTTTTCCATCTCCTTGAGAACTTATTAAACACAGATGGTTTAATCTAATTCTCGCGGATGCGAGAGTAAACGCGGTAACCACCGGACTTAAGACGAAAGGAGTTCCGAAAAGAACAACCTAACGTTTTAAATACGAAGGGTGCTGTGAATCCTGAACAGGATTTAATCAATGGTAATGATAGTGGACTTACGTCCATCCTATCTTCCCTATGATTATTTATAATGAATCGCTTCGCGAATTCACAACAACCGGAATAAGACACGAGAGATTTCTCCACAGAAATGACTCCCATGGCTTTATCCATTATCGCTGAGTACTCTCTAGCGACCTGGGCATCGGCGATAACAATATCGTCACCCAGAATGGCATAATCCAAAAACGTTTACCTGGATATACTTCATAGGCCGCCAACCACACTAACACGTGATGTGTTAATGTGAATATTGGCCAAGATGAGTAGTAACCCAGAGGTTGACCCCTTGTAAACCTATAAACCCTGGCGCGAGTAGGCACGGATGTTCGATCCGGGGACCGAAAACCAACCATGGTCATTAGAAAGCACCATGATTGTGCAAACTCATCACCAAACAAGCTCACTAAAAGTGAACCTGAAAGGTCTACAGGCAAGAGGTCAGTGGCGGATTTCAAGTCGAAAGAAAATAATTCTTTCTTACCTGAGAGCCAATGAAGAGGCGCATGTTGGTTATAAGTCCCATCTGTTATCAGAGAGGATAAAACCTGCATGGTCCACTCGTGAAGAGGCCTAACTAAGGTCTGCAACACGGGGTTGGCTATAGCAAAAATGCGCACCTTACCACTACCCTCGAGCTTACGCCCGAACCTTCCCAATTCTGGTCTGGTTTTCATTCGATCCCACCATAAAACCATTGCTGGTTTGATGAGATTTTCAATCAACCAACCCTCTGTTCCCTCCCGGATAGGCTCAATCGGTGCATCATAACCGGAATCAACCATGATTTCACGGTCTGCGAACCATAAAGAACCTAGGACCGATAGATCCTCTGGCTTAAATAAAGTCATTAATGCCGTCGCATCTACCGGTAAAGTGTGATAGATAGTAAGCTTACTACTACCCCACTTTTCCAATCCCTTTACAGAGGACTCCTTCACAGGATCCTTGTAAGTATTTGGACCAGAGGTAAACATCGGCTTAAAAGAATATCCCAATTTAAGCGGGATAGTCCTATAAGCAGGAGCATACGCAGATAACATGGAGAAACCAGAGGAAACAAACTTCCTACACAATTCCTTACATGCTTCCGTTAACTGGAACTTTGGTATGTGAATTGTTGCAGGATTAACCCGCAACCCTCCACGTGGAGGAACCAGTATCATTCGAGATAGTGTACACACAGATAACACTACCTGAATGACTTTCGGATCACTCTTATCCCTTATCCTCTTTCTATAAAAGGGAGGAATGAATCTAGGTATGCCGGATCGAGTTAGAGAAACATAAATCTTCATATTAGGTCGTCTAGACCTCTCTCCACCGACGTACCATTGAAGCAGGAATGCAACCTGCTTTAAGTACTGTCCTGTAAAGAGAGGACCAGACTTCCTATAGAGACGAATGATCTCTCTACTCATTGCGTATACCGCCCTGCAAGGAATATCGTAGAACAGCCGAAAAGCGATGACATTCCTTGCAGGATGGAACTTTTCTGTTGACCTAACTTTCCAGTGAGCGGACCTACTCGAAGGAAGGACAAAGAAGGGGGTTGGGGGTGCTTCTATCTAATCTCTAATCCGGCCCCTGCTGCTACAAATGGATTGGATGCACGGAACTCACCTAAAAACTCGTAACCCAGCCACTCAGCTTGACGAGCGAATCGTTATCCTTCATCGGAGAATGCGAGATGAGCGCTCCCACTGATTGGAGTCTTCCCGCCAAGACTAATAGACAAGTAGGTCAAGAACACGAAGTCAGAACTTGCAGGCCTTTTATTGTATACATCTATAGGCAAACTCGCCAAACAGATCAATGACTCCAGCTCCAAGCCGAAGGGACTTGTGAAGCTGCTACACTCATCAAAGATTTCGAAACTAGCCTCAAAACCTGTGTGGTAGCATTACCGGTGCAAGGCCTTTTCTCCTCTTTGGTTGCGGGCCTTAGCTGGATCAGTGGGTGGAATCGAAGTGTAAATAGGAGTGTTCTACTCCGAATCAGGTGGCCTTGGGAGCTCTTTAGTTAGGTAACACAAGGAAAAAGCCTTGTTTGTAGGTTCAATTCCTGCAGGGGCTAATCAAATTCAGTGTTTATCGTAAGAGATGCAACTTTTTTGAATGCTTTCTCAAGCTGTTGGTCACTGATTCCCTAACTTGGTTTCGAAAAGCCAGTGCCCAAAGGTGCTCTATTGAGCCGGTCACCGTCTGGTAGAGTAGGAGCCAACAAAGGAAAGTCATGGACGCTTGGAGCATTCAATTGCATGAGAAAGGTCGATCTCAATTGCTTAACACCATGTAATCGTTCAATGTGAGGAAGCAGGGACCAGACCCGCAATAGGCATCTTCCATTCATCTCGATTTGGCTGTACCATATTTGGATCTCCCTCTTCTTCGATCCGGAATTCCAAGCAAATCCATGACTCCTCGATAAAAGCACTTTCTTTGTCTTGGTCCCAATTCAACTACATCCGCTATTGTTTCATTTAGTGGTTATTGAGTTCGCGGAACACAAACTTAACCTTAAAGTTCAGATAGTGAGAGAGTGAACAAGAAGCCACAATTATATTAATTATATTCCGCTCTCAATAGAAGGCTTTCACACCTCAACATCTAGTTTCCTCTGCTCGCTTGAAGTTTAGATTGCATTGCCGCAGCATGGGGAATCTGGTTCCACATTTAGGAACAAAAGAAAGACTGACGAGCTCTTCTTCTCGAAAATCTGTCTTAGCATTCTCCTTCCTTCCCTCTAACGAAGGAGACAAAGGGTTTTTCCTCGGGCGATTTTTCCGAGGCCTTGGATCATAGCTAAAAAAAGGCCAGTCACTATCTGAATGACTAAACATTCTCGTACTAGAGTTGACATATAGAAAATGGGTCATCAATACGACCTCTTTTTTTATCGCCCATTCTTCCACTAGCCGATCTTAATCATGATAGATGATTAGCACCAGAGCAAGCACCAATAGCAGTTGATCGGAAAGTATATAAAGTAGTAGATCCAGATGGATCTTCTGTTAGGTTCTTATTAGTAGCAGCCGGCTACCTTTTACTTCACTCTGCAATCTCTTCTTTCAATCCAGCAGTGGAGATAGAGACAGAGGCGGATGCATTTGACCGAGTGGAGACAGCAGTGGAAGCAGCAATCCCTGGCATCCTGGAGGAGAGAAGCCTGAAGTAAGTAAGGCCCGCAGGTCTTGAAAAGAGTCCAATCTGATCTTTCTCTCAATAGTATAGAGGCATCAGTCGACTCTGTGGATTCTTTTTATTCCCTTTCTTCCGAATCTCGATCCTTTCGTCAAATCATGTCTACACCGTCCACTGATGTAAAGATTGGGCGTGGGAGAGGTGAATTCGACGAAAGAAACTCTCCGGGCGATCATCTTCTGAGGTGGGAGTATTCCCCTCACACTGCTACCGATCCGGCAGACAGATGCCAGTTCTGCTGATCAAAGCTTCGTCTGATCGGAATCACTGGAGAGGTCGGGTGCTTACATACTATCAAAAGATTGGGCGGAACTTTTTCTTCCAGACTAGAAAAAGACTGAATGAATCTTTATCTGGGAAGGCATGATTGGGAGCTAGCTCGAAATCCGGACTCCGAATAACCTATGAGTGAGCCGAGCGATCACCATGAGCACCGAGCCACCTGTCCTCCACCTGACTGACTAGCTTATTCCATATACCGACGAAAACATGGACTAAGCTTTGCTTATGACCACGCTTGTTGACCATGCATGTCTTTGATCCCCTCGACCAGACCTTGCCCGAGGAAGTACGCGAGCTGAGCTTAGCCCTCTTCCCATTAGACTTCTTCTTTAGGGACGGACGGACCTAGTTCAACATGTTAACCGAGCCAAGCCAACAACAATAAAAAGCCCTATTCTATTGGCTTAAGATTCGTGAGAAAGAGCAGGATATGTTGGTTCGAGAGAAACGGGATCCGTTGGTTAGGCGTCCGCCGATTCGTATGGGGATTGGGGTGCTTCTGTTCAATATTCCTTATTATTTGATTCGGTTGGATTCCGCCGATGGAGAATCGGTATCTCTTTCTGCGTCTTCGGCTTCGAGAAATGTGGTTTCGGGACAAGCAGCTTCGGGAGAAAAGGAATCTCTTGGTTCAGATGGGAATGCGTCTGTTGTATCGGATAGTTCCTCCGGAGCAGACTTAGCAGACTAACCTGGGATAATAGCCCTCTCCGTATAAGGCTGAATCAAGACTCGTGTTCACATACGTAATTCCTTGAGTTGAATGCCCCCCAACCTTGGCAAGCCATACCTCTCACCAAAGCGGACATCGGTCGGAAAACATGGATGGTTGAACGGACCTATCCACGTCACGGTACCCCGTTCGAACAATCACGCAATCTGGGCTTCGATCACGCTACCATCTAGTTTGGCAGCCCAAACGAAAACAAGAAGAACGAGCTGACGAAGCAAGATCGGCGCAGGTGCACAAGCGTATACCACGGGATGAATACTGACCGAGGACCTCCTTCGCCCTTGAGAAGGCCTTCCCAGCCCACAGAAAGCCTTCCTAGCCAAATGGGTCCAACGTAGCAAACTCTTTCACTAACATGTATCTCTACCTCAAATTCCCCGAATGCCCCTACCTAATAGAAAGAAAAGCCTTTGCCCATTAACAAACTCTTCCCAGCCCTAACCTCAAGTTTTCGCCTCACTCAACCAGCCTATCCGTCATTGGACACCCAAGACGAAGGGGAACAGGGTCCGCCCAGGCTCTACGAAGTGCTCGCCCCAGCTATGAAAGGAATTTTGGAAACCAAATCCATCGTGGTCTGCCGTCCTCCCCTCATTCATAGTGGGCTCGAGGGTGACTGGTCGAGTAAATGAAAGTCTACTCTCGCATTAAGAGAAAGAATGGGCGAGTGACTGCCTGAGTGCCGAGGGGGCGGTTCCTCTCAATGTATTCTATTATAACAATCAAACTCATACAAGGAGCATCAAAAGTAAAATTCACAGGTTTTTCCATGGCAGGTTCAAATCTCTTAAGCTTTTTTCTTCCCGATACAGTGCCACTCCTTTCATCTTTGGATCCACCAACGGGCGCATCCCACAACTCATTTGTCAACTAAGATCATTGCACCTACTTCTCTCATTCTTGATGAAACCTATTGCCAAGCGTAGTAAACGAGAAGATAAAGCATGATCCCATTCTTTTCCCTTTTATAATTGTAATGTTCAAGAACCTGGCTTTCTTCTCCTAGCACCAGGGTAACTACTTCCTACTAGACACGGAGGAAGAGCATTGGACATATGTAAGCTGCGACGGCAGAAGGGGACTACAACGCTATAACAAAGGAATTCGCTTTAGCAGCTGCTACCGATCCGTTAAAGGCAGGCAGGACTGGTTGGATTAGGTACTTTGTGATAAAGAACTTGGGAAGCTACCTTCAGCAGCTCTTGCCGCAACTAACAACAAATCGTTACTTGCTCTGGGGAAGCTACCTCCTTCAATGAATCTGAAAAGGCCTGGGGATTCCCTAGGGCGAAAGAAGAGGAGTAAAAGGAAGCATTTGGTGTATTAGTAGAAAGGCTTAAGCCTTCAGCTGCTAACTCCTTACTTGCTATAACCAGAATTGCTGGCCCTCGGCCTGAAACAAACGACGGACTTGATTGCTTACTTCCTGCAGCGCTTATGGCCGGGTTCGCTTACTGACCGGGTTCAACAACTGAATGACTTAATGTTATAGTCGTTACTGACTTCAGCGCTCTTATTCATTACTGGCTATTCCTCGCTTAACTACCGGACTTAAAGAACTCTAACAACAACCTTACTGACCGACCTCTACAGCTATAGAACTTAGAACTGAAACTGCTCCAGCTCAAGACGAAGCTTCATACAAAGGGGAGTTACCTGGTACCCGACGTTACGAACTGATCCTTTGAGCAGAACCGCCCTGCAGATGCTCTTGACTAAGAGATTGAAAAAGAAGATAACGAAGGAAGACCAGGAAAGGGCCTACAACAAAGAGAACTAAAAAAGAGAGAAAAGAGGGAGCACCCCTTCTTATAAATTAATAAGAGCGAAGGAAGGAAGGAACGGGGATATATTAGTCACAAAGCCCCGCGCTTCGGCAAACACCTTCCTTGCCGCAGTGCCATTTGTGGACTCTTCTAAAAGCCCTCGCTCACTGGAGAAAGGAAGAGAAGAACAGGTGAGGGAGCATTTTATGGTCTTAATAAAAGGAGGTTAAGGCGAGACTGGCTGTATTAGTAGAATGGAGCTAGACCTTCAGCAGATAACAACTCCCACAGAGAAATGAGCGACTGGCTAACAGCAGATAGAGATACCAGAACTCCTAGTTCCCAGAGGAGGGATCTAACTCATAGCTACATTCGCTGCCGAGCTTCCTTCTTGGATTAGTAGAAAGACTGCCCAGAACTGCGAACTTGAGCTACTAACACGACTCCTTAAATGACTCACTAGCAGGAAGGGATATAGCTCTTGGGGCAGATAGCAACATAGCTTACAGAGCTGCTAGCTAACGGCTCAAAGCTCTAAGCTCTGAAAATAGCTTAATAGAAGAGAGAAAACATTCTATGTTCTTAATAAGAGAGCAGGCGAAGGAAAGGGAGTTCCTTGGGAGAGGAGTCACTTGCAACAGCGCTGGGGCAGCTCCCTACTACTTACTGGCAGGAGTGCTTCCTTATAAGTGAATTGCAAAAGCCCTTCAACAGCTACTGACTTCAACAGCTCTTCGCGACCCACCCCCTTGCTTGAATGCCTATAATCCGACCCCGGAGTGAGCTCACAGGTTGAGAACGAAGAGAGGAGAAAAGGAAGGAAAAGAGAAAGAACTCAGAAGAGACTGAAAAGAAGAAGGAGAACGATCCGCCAAGACCAATCATCAGTGGCTCTACTTTTTATTTGAACGTCGGCTTGAAGGCTTACACAAAGAAAAGCAGCTTTTCACGGGATGCGTAGAGAGAGCAATCTAGGATTAAACACAAGTGTCCGTGGGAAGTTTCGCCTTCCCTTTTGATCCTTGGTCGAAATGAGCATCTAAAGATTAGCAAAGCCCGTATGTTTAATATCAAGCTTTATTGGCCGACCCCCTATCGTTTCCCCTGGCATTGAAGTTATCCAATGGATAACAGACAGATCTCCTATTGATAGGCTTTCCTTCTGGACTCGCCATCCGTGGTTGGAAGATGAGTTAGGAGAAGCCCTTTAATCACCTTGATAAATACATTTTTTGAGTACGAACGAGTGGGCCTATTCTTTCCTGCTCTTTCATCACCCTTTATGAAAATGAAAGGGCTCATGATCGGCCTATTGGGGATACGAGAGATCCAATGCCAGATAGCTTTCATCGGCGTTTATTTGACCATCAATTCCCTTCCCTCTAGTTAACCCTATCTGCCTTTCCTCCTGATGCCATCCACCTTTGGACCCTCTCTCTCTGTTTCGAGTGAACTCATCGGTTAAGTTCCCTGCCGCTGTCCCACTGCTGCTTGCTTCATCACATGACCCGATTTAGGCACAGCCTTTTCCAATAGCCCTAACCTCATCTCGGAACTTTTTTGTCTTCTTGCTTTGGGAGAAACGTCTTTTTATCCAATAGCTCCTCTCAGGACCCACACTTCTCTTTTGCCTCAGGTCGTGCCAGGAAAGCCAAGCTTCCCTTACTCAATGTCCCTACTTTTTGTTGCGCCCAATTCTCCGAGCGGAGATGCAGGCGAAAAAGAGGATCAGATTTCCGGGAAGGAGCCGAGAACGATATCCTTTCTCGTGCCTAATGCCTAAGCGGTAGCGCCCCTCTGTCTGCTACTTTAGACTATACTCCTCGAGCTGGACTTGAGGCTATCTTCGAAACTCTTCCGAAAAAGAGAATAGAATGCAATTTCTATGGATAGGTGGTAAGGTAAGCATATGAGAGAAAGGCGCTTTGACCCTCGATCCCAGGGACATAAAGAAAGTAGCTCCCATCATCATAAAGAGAAAAAGAGAACCATCTCTTTCGAAAGTTCCTTTGCCCCAACCAAGCAGGCTGAATAAGGGTGGTTTTCGGGGAAGGTAGAAGAAAAGAGGAAACAGTCATTGAAGAAAAAAGCCCATTTCATTTCCATGAAAGGAAGGGCAAAGAAGGATTTTTTGACTCTTTTTGTAGGGATGTGGGCATAAAGGTACGTTTGAACGACTAAGGTTGAGGGGTGGAGTCCGTCCCATCTCTGAAGACGAGGGAAAGGTCTCGAGATTTAGCGTAGAATTCAAGCGCGGGATACAACGGTAGGGCAGTCCCCAAGCATCAGGAGATGTGAGAGACCTCGCTTGAAGAAGCTTATTGTGTGTGAAAATAAAGTCGGGGAATCGTTGAATTGACTCCGCAGCTGAGCAAGCGCTCGAAACATAGCTTAGGGAATGCCTTGAGCGAGCCGAGTGCGTATCCCCTTTTGGAGTACGATGCCCTACCCTAGATCCAGCGCCAACCAATCTATAAGCTTTGGCCGGGCCAACTATTGATAGGATATGCTATTCCTCCCACCCCCTGATCACAATCTCATTTCAAACTATTATACAAAAAAACCTTCCTTCCCTACCGAGCAATCCTCCCCGTAGCGCTTATTTTATAATCTGGTCACCGAAGAACGGCTTCCCCTTATGAACATAGGCTTACTCAAATAGGCCCGCGAGTGAGGGACTTTAGTTCGACTGCTAGGCCGGACTCGACCGGAGAGGGAGAAGGTCGTGTGCCTCTTATTAAGAAAAATAAGAACATGGGGGCACAATAGAAGATTGATTCTTGCTTCACCCGCCTAACCGTCGGATCCAATACCTTCTCCTTATTCAGGCATACCTTACAGGCGATAAGGTTTCGGCTTTATGGACCAGTACTTGATCGGATCCTCGGCTGGGCCGGCTTATTCAAAGACTGCCGGAAATGCTGGCTATATAACCGCATTAGCTGCTGGTGGAAGGCCAACGTCGAAAAGTAGGATATCTTTCGGGTAGGAATAGAGGTGCTGAACCAGCCATGTCGGGAATATAGGCTCTTGGATTAGAGGGCAATCATTCAGTAGCGGGTCGATCCACAGAAAGCGAGGGATTCATTCCAAAAGGAGTAGGTCTCACGGCCACCCACCGCCGAGGGAATCAGATACTGGCTAGGAATCGAGCCTTGATGCTAAGCTAAAAAAAAGTGGTTTCTGTCAATTATACATATCGAGTTTGAGGCCAGTCCATAAGGGTGAGTGGTCCATTCCGTCAGAAGCTAATTGGATATGCAGTCCGGGAGATCCAGCTAGTGGAGGGAAGGCTGGTTTGACCAATAGTGATAGCTAGTCATCGGCTAGTCAGGTATGAAAGGGTGGAAAGGGCGGGTTTTTTTTCATAGGATGTAAAGAGTGAAGGTCCTCAGGTGCGTGAATTAGATCAGCATGAGTTTGACATCTTTAACACTTCTTAACGACGTCGTGACAATTCTCATCCATGGTAGGCCAGTAGTCACCTTGCCGTAGGATTTTCTTAGCAAGCAAAAGGGGGAATAGTGGAGTAGTGGATAAACAAACGACTCAACTAGACCTATCAAACTCAACCGGCCTTTCCACAAGTGCCTCCTCAAAATAAGTATACTAAAAAGAAAAAGAAAGCCTGTAGATCACATATCCACGGATATTGCCAGGCAGGGCATTAAACATCCAGCCAGGCAGGGCATTGTTCGGTCTCGGTATCGGCGGTAGGGCTTGGCTTGGAAGCAAGCTACAGCTACCTTAGCACAAGCGCTAAGCGATAATAATTCCTTCTATCTATGAGATTGTTAGGCAGATGGATTCACCAAGCGCAGACCCGCGCCACCAGCAGCACAAAAGAGCGGCGTACAAGCGGAACAAGGCCAGACTGATAAGTCAATTGAAAATGAATTCGGAAACGAATGGTCAGCTCGGATAAAAGAATGAAATTCGTCGGAAGTCTTAGCTAGCTTTAAGGTAGGGTCTCAGGATTTCTGCTGGCAAGCCTTTATCCTTTCTATGGTCGGGCTCAGACTTGTCCGTTCAAGGCAGACTACAAAGCCAAACTGAGCTTTTAAGCAAGCATCATTCAGATCGATAAGCTCCAATCGAATAACCTAAGGGGCAGGATTTCATCAAGAAGAATAGGATTTTTTGCGTTCCGAAGTACGAACAGGCCGAGAAGGGGGGGTCGTCAACCACTTCTTCGGTAAGGCCACACGGTTAGCCCAATTCTCTCTCAGCGGGGCAAACAAAGGGGATGAAGCTGAAGCTGCTGATAGGGCACAGCCCAAGGAGTCCGTTCATGGTAGAAGTCCTTTCCTTTCAAGCAAGAAGGACTCGGCTTTTGAAAATGATCTTTTCTTTTCACTTCACCAGAGGGGAGTCATCTTACACACGTAAACCAAGGATCGATTGATTAAATGCACTCGGCAAAACCATTTGACACTTAAGTGAGGAAAGCGAAAGGTTGGCTCGACTGGGAGAGCGAGTGGTTAGCTGGCCCGTTTCAAGAGAGTCAGATTTCAAATAGCCAGATAAGGAAGGATCAGGTACAATCAGACGATCATCCTCGTTTTGTCTTTTCCGATAGGCTTCATCCAGCGAAGGTCTTCCAATTGATTATTTAGTTTAGTCTTAAAAGTTACTTTGACTGACGTCAACTCCAACCATCGTCAGAAGATAGGAGAGAGCTTCGATCTCTTTCCGTCATCCCAGAGCAGAGGAAATCATCTTAGAAATAGAAACCTGGGCTAGACAAAACAAAGGTACTCCGAGGGCTAGCTAATGACAGAGCAGAGTACCTCCTCGTTAAATGGAAAGCGATCCCGTCTACATACTAGGCTAAAAATTGGCACTTCAAGCAAAGTAGACTACTCATTAGAGTCTTCAATGTTAGGGGGGTGAAAGCAAGATCCGAAAGGAAAGAGCTCTGTACTCGAGGGTGAGAAACCAATGAAATAGGTTGTCCCTAAAGCAGAACTTCATTTCAATAAAGAAAAGGAGTCAAAAGATCATGTGCAAGAGCAGCTAGGAACAGTGTCCTCAGGCTTTCTTCGGAATAAGATAGATCAGAAGCAGCAACTGTCTTTGTCTGTACATCTAAAAATTCCCTTATCTTAGTTACTCCTATTTTTGGCCTGGCTTTGACGGTTCAGCGAAAATAGTTGGACTCGTATGGGTCTGCTCGACTTCTTATTCCAGTCCAGTGGGTGGGTCTACTATCCTACAGTTTATAGGGTTAAATAAGTGCCTTCAGCTTCAAGCGAAAGCATGTGATTTCATTCGTACCCACCTCCTCGAGTCGCCCAAGTAAATGCATTTCTCTTCCAATCGTTGAGACGGACGAAAGCATTGGATGATCGGCCGGGCAAAGGGCAGCTCATTCGTTCCTATCCCCATCCGAAAGGGCAGCCTACGCAGTGCACTGCTAATCAGTCATAGCTTGTGTTCGGAGCTATCTGCTGTCCATCGTTCCGAGCTAAGCAAAGCAGCTAAGCGATCAATCTCCCTCACTCAGCCCTACCAAATCCGTCGAGGTTGCCATGCATTGCCATGCATCGTTGGGAAGGAGAAGAACGAAGCGAGCGAAGCTGTTCTGCATCCTCCGAGCAATCAAACAAGAAGTTCAATCCTACCTTCGCCCTTTTGTTATGTTAGCAGCTCTTCGATCAACCCAGGAAAGGGTCTCAGAGGCCATGTTTTCTAATCCAAAAGGTCACGGCTTGAATGGGTCAAGAAGTAGGACCTTTCAAAAGGATCGTTTTTAGGGCTTGATTTTGAAGCCTAGTTTTCCAGTCTATTTTCCACTATATATATAACAAGGAGTGGAGCTGGAATAAAAACCTCGGTTAGGCTACTACGTTTTTTTTTCTTCGTCTAACTACGTTTGCTCCTCCGTTTGCTGGTCGGAACGGAACTAGAAGGAGGAGCAAGCCCAGGAAAGATGGGAAGCAAGAAGGCTGCCCCAAGAGAGGATACCTCTAGAAGCTTAGTGAGCATGTCTGGCTTGTCAAGGCAGATAGGAAATACTTTACTGAAAGAGAGGAAAGCAAGCTCACCACTAAAGAAATATAGATATGGATTGGACTCCGCTCTATGTTCCACTTTGAGCATTCCGTTACGGCACTTCCGATTGCTTCTGCTTTGAGCCGTCTCTAGCTGAGCTGGTAGGAGTGGCTTGTTTCAATGAATATTCCTATAGCACCCATTTCTCCCCTGCTATAGGACTGACTTGCGGTTTCAGGAAGTGAAGTGATAGTGGAGTCAGAGTCTTCCCCACATTCCTGCTCAGAGCTTGGGGCAAAGGGCCAGGGTACTTAAGCCAATCTGAAACTTGGACTGTCAGATTCGGGTGATCGATCTTCCCTTTCATAACGTAAGTGACCATTGTAGCCACGAACGAACGCGAGCCCCTCAAGAGAAGGCATACTGATTTTGTTAACCAAGAGTTCAGATAGGAATAGTGGAATATGAATATCTAATTGTTAATTCCATTGATCGTATTCTCATATAACGATAAGTATCTCGGGTCGCTACGGCCATAGGACTAGGTAGTTAGCTTGTTTCGGTCTCGCTCTTTGAACCGTATCCTTGAATTCCGTAATTGAGAAATTACTTTAATAGATAAATATCAACTACTTCATTGAATTAAGCGGGCAGACTCTTTCTTAGCGAGGACAGTAGGAGGCCAGTTCGAGATCGGTAATAGGGGAATCCTTGAGTACTCCTTTAAGCGGCTAGTGGGAAACTGCCTTATTCAAGTTCAGTACGATAAGGGGAGAGCTCTTCGGCTAGATCAGATCCGGAAAGAGCCTACGCTTAGTGTGATCCTGTCTGATAACGAACGGAAGGCTAGCTATATGCTTAAGACATCTATCTTGGCTTGGTTTTCCGGGTAAGGGCTTGAATGAAGGGCAGGTAACTACCTTAGCAGGTTCGGGACCTCCACTGCTTGGCTGCTCCCTACGTTCAGTAATGGCTTGCTTCAGTAAGATGAGCATCAACCTCATTTGTATAGAGAACCGGCTTATGGGACTTGAAGGTGGAAATTCTACCACCTAACATATTCATCTTATTTCCCTAAAGGGTCTGCTAATGTGAGGGGTATTTTTCTCTAAGTCGATTCCAAGACCTTTTTTTCGATTGGGTATGAGATTTGCCCTACTCGATGAGAGTACCGCTTGCTAACGAAAGTAGTTTGTCTACTAGCTAAAGTTCCGGTTTCCTCTATCTTCTGTTCTGCTTGGCTTGCAACAAAGAGCTTGACTTTCAAGTAGTACTTCCCGGAACAATCAAAGAAGTAGCTTTTCTTCGAGTGCCGAAACTGTACGCATCTCCCGACACTTCACTAACGGTTTTCTTTCTCTAAGCTAAGTCACTTGACTTGAACAAAGACCTTCTTACCTTGTCGCACCTGTCAGGAGCTCTTTGAGAGAGATTTTCTTTGCCTGCATCGAAAGCTTTCAAGAAAAAAAGAAAAAAGCCCAAACTCATGCCAAGCAGCTAACTTCGAGACAACTAAGGGCAAACTTCGAGCTAGAACTAATGGATTAGCATTAATAGTAAGTTCCCCGGGGGGATTTCTTCCTATGCTTGCTGGCTAAACAGAGTTGCCTTCCACACGTGCACTGAAACCAGAGTCTGCTACTCGCCTTAGGCAAAACCCGGAGTCTCTTGCCTCATTCTCCTATCTTAAATAAGGCCTGAACGGTGGCATAAAAGCCTTGGAACGGCTGCCGCGCCTGATTCGACTCACCATTATTAGGCCTTCTTTGTCTTCGCATTACCCTAGTTCCTTAATCCAAATAGCCATAGGAGAAGCTGAGCTAGCTAACCTAAGTCCGTAGCTAAAGTTCTCAAACAAGAGTTCCATTCCCCTTACTCGTATTGCAGGCAAATCCCGTTACTAGTAGTTCTGGTTAGCCCACTTGCCCGAGCACACTCTCAACTTGTAGATGCGCCAATCCCGCCTTCCCCCACGAGAACAGAAAAACCAACAGACCACGAACACCAGCACGCATGAAAACAGCCCTTTTGAAAGCATACCCAAGGAGCGGGCATCCATCCAATCTTCACTTATAGACATCAAATGGCCTTATTTCCGTTCGTTAACTACTTCTAACGAGCAAGTTAGTAGCCTACCTCGGCTGAATGTTGGGACAAACAGCAATAACCGTGCTTATCCTTCTAATAAAGAAAAAAACCATCCATATTAAACCGATTCACCCACTACTGCTACTACTAGTATAGAAGAAGATCTATTAACACGCACGGCTACCTATATAACAAGTTGCCTCTGACCTCTGTCTCACGACCGCAAATAGAACCTGTAGCTTCATGCCCTGACCTGAACTGAACTACTACTGGCTTAGCTGCCTAGCTACAAACTCAAAAGCCTGGATTTCCGATCCTTACTTAGCTTAGAGTCCCAAAAGGTGTTATAAGCTGGAAGCTACTCGTTTCTGAGTAGGAGTTCCCATCGGTCCAGAACTAGAAGTAAACTCAAAACCTGGATTTGGCTAAAAGGACCTATTATTTGCATTCTCCTATTAGTCCCTATTATTCTTATTCTGCGGATTACTAAGCCGTGGATCGAGATCTTAGGATCTAGCTAGATAAGACTTATTACACCTTGGGGAAAGCCCATACAGCAGAACGAGACCCTTTCATAAGGAAGGAGTTCTTGTTGCTTTAAAAAAGATCTGGCGAAGAGCACCAGTGAGGTACTAAACACTTTAAAGAGCTCACGCGCCTACCTTGGCTACTGGTGAAGAGGGGGTCTTTTTACTTAACCAAAGCCATACCTGAGTGACTTAGGAAGCGGCTTTGTCTTAGCCTTTCTACCTTCTGCCCGAGCCTTTCATGGAGGAAGGGCTTCGTACCGTACTCGAGCTTTGGATCAATGTCCCACCCTCCGCCCTTAGGCTTGTAACGACAGCAAGAGTGTTGGATCTTTTGTGCTCCTTGTTTGGCCAGCCCTCACAATTGGTTGGTTGCTGTTACTGGTTCAAATCGTTCTTCTATGTGCTTGTTTGGTTCGGAGAGTACGCCACCTTGCTCCACTTGATGTTCGTATGCTGTCTTCTCTCTCTCTCTTCTCCGGCGTAGAAGCATCAGTTCTAATTGCAACATTCCTCTCACCTCAGACCTGGGCAAGTCTTTTTTGGTCCCATTAATCCATGGCAGAGTCTATAAGGCAACCTATCACCATGTGCTGGAAAAGGTACAAAACCGACTAGCTGGCTGGAAAGTTGAACACTTCTCCATGGCAGGTCGAACACTTCTAGTCCAATCTGTCACTTCATCATCACTCCCTACTTACACCATGCAAACAACCAGAATTCCCGAATCAGTCAACCAGGAGATTGAGAAACTCAATTGCAAATTTGTTTGGGGTAGCAATGAAACCAAGAAGAAGATCCACCTAGTTTCATGGGAGAAGCTCTGTAGCAGCAAAGAGGAGGGAGGGTTAGGTCTGAGAAGCATGGGGCTGATGAACAAAGCCCTTATGGCAAGAATGGGCTGGAAATTCGTAACAGAACCTGATTCCCTATGGGCCTCGATTCTGGGAAGCAAGTATCTGAACAACTCCTCTTTCTTCAGAAGCAAATTCTAAGTCATCCTATACTTGGAGAAGCATTCTCAAGGGGAAGGACATCCTAAAGATGGGAAGTAAATGGGTAATTTTGAATGGGCAAAGAGAAAAATTCTGGCTTGACTGGTGGATAGGTGAAGGCCCACTGGTGCTATAAGCGCTAAGAGAAAAAGGGGGGCTAGGCGCGAAAGCTTAGCCCGGAGTATGCGGGAAGCCCTTACTATTACTACTACTACTACCCAGAAAAGCCAGCCGGAAGAACTAAGAAAGAACAAAGATTGGAAGAAAAGCTGCTTAAGGAGGGGAGTCTACCCAAGCAACTCTCCCGCTTCTTCGCTCTTTGTAGCTAGGAATATGGAAGTCTTCCGGATCTGGTACCAAGGCATAGATTGATGTCCCGTCTCGCGGGGATGAAAGATCAGCAAGAGTAAGAAAAAACAAGTAGGTAGGCGGGTGTAGCAGCTAGCAAGAGCAGCAGACAGTATGAGTATGAGTATGTTTTTCTAAGCTAGCGAGCATTATGTGTTCGAAAAGGGAAGGCCCGAGAAATAGCCATTTGATCTCCCAATCGTCAAGATCTTCTGTCCGGATGCTGTACTAGAATAGAAGGGGGCCTTCGCCCTAATTCAAAATGATGGTGAGGGTACAGAATATGATCCCTAGAACAAAGCTACGGCCGAGACTGGGGCTGATATTATTCAGATTGGCCTAAGATGATGGGGGATGCCGATAGGAGAGAAAGATCTGCCTTAGATTCTAAGATTTGTGAGGGAGTTCAGAATCTGGTCGTGATTCCGGTCCCCATCTAATTTATGGGAGGTTTGAACCTTCTGATATGAACGAGGGGCATTACAAGTTGGCAAAGAGAACAGCGGATCCGGCAAGAGCTAAGAATGATTCTCCAGCTGCTCCCGATAGGAGTGCGGGTACAGATTCAGAACCCGAGAACGATGTGACAGGCAAGGATGAGCCTGTTAGCTTTGTGGTCGGATGTCCGATCTCGCCATAAAGGGAGAAGAGGCTATACCTTATTTATATGCTTAGTATTGTTAGGTAAGTACCTGACCCTATCAAGCAAGATTGCGGGTATAATACACGAACATAAAACCAATGATTGGATAGGAGGATTCCTTTTCTTGATTTCCCAGGTGGCAGGCCTTTCATTCAAAGACGGGTAGCTACAAATACAGCATCAGGGCACTCAGCTTCCCGCACTTAACAAATACAGGCATAGCAACCACGACTTTTGGAAGAGAGCTTACCTAGCCAAGCTTTTTCATTTCATATTTTTGTGCCGATGCAATTTGTGGTGCTAAATCCCGGGATTTTTCGTAGCACCTTCTTTAACTATCCTATAAAGAATAGGGCTTAACGGCATGATACTTTACTTATTCATGAACAAAGTCATAAACTTCTTCTGATAATGGATAAGGTGAAGAGCGCCTATTATATGAAACAAGGCCCTATGAACTTTGGTGGGCTAGCGATGATTGAGAGCCTTACCAACGATGCAGACGATAGCCACGCTAAGCCAACCGGTGGGTGCTGTCAAAAGAAGAATGAATCGGAGAAAGCAGGGAAGCACTTTTCATCACCAGTTCCTAAGAATAAGAATAAGGACTCAAGAGTGAAATCATAAAAGGGATTTAGGCTATGGCTTTTGAGACTGCTTAGCATGGGCTTCCCCGGGTGTTAGCGTTAGAGAATCCTTGGGTGGTAAGCGAAGACTTCTAGCTCATATGCTAATAGTAGTAC